ACCGATCTTACCTGAGATCGGAAATCCCAAGTTTGTCTATGAAGAACAGAAATAATTAGATTAGTGTCTATGATGGATTTTTTTTGTATAATACTAATCGATAGGGCCTCATTGTTAAGTGCTACAAGATCTCGTACATTTGACCCCATCGTTGTGGACCCGAATCCATTAGTATGGGACATTTTCTTTTCCAAGTGAAATCCCCTAGTATATGAAAGAGTGAAAAAGTGTTTTCGTTGTTGTGGAATAAGAAGCCTTCGTATCTTAATGCATGTATTGATTTTATTCGGAGCTATTAGAGCTGGATCTACTTTTTGGGGAATATGAGTCGAAGCAATAACAAGAATATTTATAGTGGAACATCTTTCACAATCCAGATAGTTCACTAAAAGACCGAGGGATAAGTAATTCGACTCATTCACATCCAGATCATGAATGTTAGGAATCCATATTATGCAAGGAGACATTGCTTTTGCTAATTCGAAGTGAAAGGTGATATAAAATCGGTCTATTTCTGGCATCATATCCATAGTTAGCGTATTCATCATAGTTAGAAGCTCCAGCTCCATATCAAGGTCACGATCGATATCGTCACTATCGTCACTATCATCAATATCGTCACTATCATCAATATCGTCACTATCATCAATATCGTCACTATCATCAATAAGAAAACCCTTAGGCTTGTTATCCAGGAACTTGTTCAGAAATACTGTAATGAAAGGAACATAGGAGTTTGTCGCTAGGTATTTGACCAAATAGGATCGTCCAGTTCCTATAGAACCTATCACTAAAATACCCCTACTAGGGGGAGGTAGGGCTAAGCGGAGCGAAAAGGGTTTTCCATGAGATGGGAAATGAAAACTATTAGCCCCCCACAAGGTTTGTGAATAAGTAATTGTCTGATAATTAGCAAGGAATATACGTCTTTCTACTAAACAGGATGTATTGAATTCATAAATCATTAGATACTTTTTTTGAATGTCAACTAAGTATCGTAAGTAAATTGCTCCCGGTTGTTCACTTATTTGATAACCAGAGTTATTCTTTGATAAAAGATCACTATGAGTAAGACTCAATAGAATTTGATCAATCCTTTTTTCTGTTGTTAAGGTAGAAAACTGAACCAAGAATTCTTTTTCTTTATCATCAATCGAATCAGTGTTCGAGACCCAGGATTCTATTTGATCATCAATCCAATCACCATTCACGTTTTTTATTTTTCTTATCAAGGAATAGATTGCTTTACTTGGATGACTTAGATGTCTCGTATTTCTCGAAAAAGCGATTCGATTGATGGGATTTGGTATAATACTTATGAGATCGATGAGATTCCAATATTTATTCTTAGAACGTATGGATTTGACCCCATAAGCGGGACCACCACCCCATAGCATGTTGCTACCAAAAGCAAAACTCCGTATTTCTTCTAGAGAATCTCCTAATTGTTCCAGAGCAACTAGAAAGAGATTCTTTAACCAGAAAGAATTCAGTTCAGATGTAGGATACCTATCCAGAAGTTTTCGCAACTCAATCATGTATGATGGAATCATCAAAGATTTTACCTTTTCGAACTCTGTCTGTAACTCACTATAGACTCGAGAAACAAAGAGAAGATGTGTACGAACGAGATATCCAGCAACAAGGAGAAGGAAAAGGATTGAATAGAAGAACTCCTGAACATTTAGCGATCTCAGATGTGTCGATATCAATAGTAACTCATTATTTCGATGAGTCATTTCTTCGGACAGAAGAAGATTATGGAAACAATTACCCGGAATCTCACTTATCAGATTCCATTGTGGAAGACACAATGGAATCTGACGAATTCGCCATAATATATCTGACCCATGCATAATATCATGAAAAATGGATACAAATTTTTGGCTGCTACTTAGTATCGGCAATAGGTCTGAAAAAGTATCTAAAAATATTAAATTTAGATATTTGTACCCCGTCGAGGTAAGGAACCATGGTATATATGTTTGGAATAGATTCCATTTTGAGAGAGTTGAAAAAACACTATCTTGTTGAAAGGTTCTATACATCTGACCTTTCTCAAGGCATTTTTGTCTACAAAAACTCCGTTTTTTCCTTTTTTCGGATGGTAAATATTTCTCAGAACATGGAGTGTGAATCCAACCCATGTTTGAATTGAAATTGAGATACTGATACAAGTTCTTTCCTTCTGAATCAGGTATATTCATATCTGAAAGAGGTTGACAATAAGTTTTTTCAAAATGGACTATTTGTCCCTCTGTTAGAGGTGTTCCAGAAATGTCTGCGATCGAGTCAATAGCTCCACGAACGAATGGATCGTATCGAATTGGAAAATGGAAAGATTTGTAGAAGTTATACCCTTCGTCGCCACTTTGCGGAAAATCGTTAGGTATCAATATGTTAGATACCTGTAACTCGATTGGTGAAATAGTATCTCTCTTCAAAAAAGCATATTTTTTTTGACCATCGCAAAAAGAAAAGATTTTGTTGCGAATGAACA